AATTTCTACGCAACTCAAAATCGAGAAAAGGGAGTCTTCCAATCATTGACTCAAACTCATTGTCGAACCTTACTCAGTGGAATATGGAGGTATTTATGGCGGAACGGGCTAATTTGGGCTTTCACAATAAAGTGATAGATGGAACTGCCATTAAACGACTTATTAGCAGATTAATAGATCACTTCGGAATGGCGTATACATCACACATCTTGGATCAAATAAAGACTCTGGGTTTCCAACAAGCCACTGCTACATCCATTTCATTAGGAATTGATGATCTTTTAACAATACCTTCTAAGGGATGGCTAGTCCAAGATGCTGAACACCAAAGTTTCGTTTTAGAAGAACACCATCATTATGGAAATGTACACGCAATAGAAAAATTACGTCAATCCATTGAGATATGGTATGCTACAAGTGAATACTTGCGACAACAAATGAATCCTAATTTTAGGATGACCGAACCCTTTAATCCAGTCTATATAATGTCTTTTTCGGGCGCTAGAGGAAATGCATCTCAAGTACACCAATTGGTAGGCATGAGAGGATTAATGTCGGATCCACAAGCACAAATGATTGACTTACCCATTCAAAGCAATTTACGCGAAGGATTGTCTTTAACAGAATATATCATTTCTTGTTATGGAGCCCGAAAAGGAGTTGTAGATACTGCTGTACGAACATCGGATGCTGGATATCTTACACGCAGGCTTGTTGAAGTAGTTCAACACGTTGTTGTACGTAGAACCGATTGTGGCACTACCCGAGGGATCTTTGTGAGTCCTCGAAATGGAATGATACCAGAAAGGATTTTCATTCACACATTAATTGGCCGTGTATTAGCGGACAATATATATATGGGTCCACGATGCATTGCCGTCCGAAATCAAGATCTTGGGATTGGACTTATCAATCGAATCATAACCTTTCGAACACAACCAATATCTATTCGAACTCCTTTTACTTGTAGGAGTACGTCTTGGATATGTCGATTATGTTACGGCCGGAGTCCTACTCATGGCGATTTGGTGGAATTGGGAGAAGCCGTAGGTATTATTGCGGGTCAATCCATTGGGGAACCGGGTACTCAACTAACATTAAGAACGTTTCATACCGGTGGAGTATTCACAGGGGGTACTGCAGAACATGTGCGAGCCCCTTCTAATGGAAAAATAAAATTTAATGAGGATTTAATTCATCCCACACGTACACGTCATGGGCATCCGGCTTTTCTCTGTTCTATAGATTTGTATGTAACTATTGAGAGTGAAGATATTCTACATAACGTGACTATTCCATCAAAAAGTCTTCTTTTAGTTCAAAACGATCAATATGTGGAATCAGAACAAGTGATTGCTGAAATTCGCGCGGGAACATCCCCTTTTAATTTTACGGAGAGGGTTCGAAAATATATTTATTCCGATTCAGAAGGAGAAATGCACTGGAGTACCGACGTATACCATACATCTGCATTTCCATATAGTAATATCCATCTTTTACCAAAAACAAGTCATTTATGGATATTATCGGGAGGTTCGGGCAGATCCAGTACAGTCCCATTTTCGCTACACAAGGATCAAGATCAAATGAACACACATTCCTTTTCTGTCGAAAAGAGATATATTTCGAACTCCTCCGTAAATTCAGAAAATAATGATCAAGTTAAATACAAATTATTTAGTTCAGATCTTTCGAGTAAAAAAAAAGGTGAGATTTCTGATTATTCCGAACTTAATCGAATCCAAAGTACTGGTCATTGTAATCTCATATATCCTGCAATTCTCCACGAGAATTTTGATTTAGTGGCAAAGAGGCGCAGAAATCAATTTATCATGCCATTCCAATCGATTCAAGAACAAGAGAAAGAACTAATATCCCCCTCCGATATCTCGATTGAAATACCTATAAATGGTATTTTCTATAAAAATAGTATTTTTGCTTATTTCAACGATCCTCAATACCAACAAAGAAACAGTTCCGGAATTACTAAGTATGGGTTTGTAGGGGCGCATTCAATCGTCAAAAAAGAGGATTCGGTTGAGTATCGGAGAGTCGAAGAATTTAAGTCAAAATACGGAATGAAAGTACATTGCTTTTTTTTCATTCCTGAGGAAGTGTATATTTTACCCAAATCTTCTTCCTTAATGGTACGTAATAATAGTATTATTGGAATAGATACACAAATCACGTTAAATATAAGAAGTCGGGTAAGCGGATTGGTACGAATAGAGAGAAAAAAAAAAAAAATTGAACTTAAAATTCTTCCTGGAGATCCACATTTTCCGGGGGAGACAGATAAGATATCGCAATACAGTGGTATCTTAATACCACCAGGAAGGGTAAAAACTAATTCTAAGAAATTAAAAGAAAAAAAAAATTGGATCTATGTCCAACGGATCACACTTACCAAGAAAAAGTATTTTCTTTTGGTTCGGCCAGTAATCCTATATAACAACAAAATAGTATACGATAAAAATTTTGAAACACTTTTCCCCCCGGATCTATTGCAGGAAAAGGAAAATCTGAAACTTCAAGTTGTCAATTATATTCTTTATGGAAATGGTAAACCAATTCGAGAAATTTATGACACAAGTATTCAATTAGTTCGTACTTGTTTAGTCTTGAATTGGGATGAAGACAAAAAAAGTTCTTCTATCGAAGGGGCTCGTGCTTCTTTTGTTGAAGTAAGTACAAATGGTCTGATTCGTGATTTCCTCAAAATCAACTTAAACTTAGTGGAATCCTGTATTTCCGATATCAACAGAAAACGGAACGATTCATTAGGTTTAGGATCGATCTCCCATATTGGGTTAGATCATGCCAATATTAATTTATTTTTTTCGATTTATTCCAAGGCAAAGATTCAACAATCACTTAAACAAAATGAAGTAACTATAAGTACGTTGTTGAATAGAAATAGAAATAAAGAATGTCGATCTTTAATAATTTTGTCATCATCTAATTGTTTTCAAATGGATCCATTCAACGATGTAAAATATCAGAATGTCATAAAAGAATTAACTAAAAGAGAGGCTAGAATCCCAATTAGGAATTCGCCGGGTCCTTTAGGAACAGCGCTTGAAATTGCAAATTTTTATTCAGTCTACCATTATTTACTAACTCATAATCGGATCTCGGTAAAAAAATATTTGAAACTTGACAATTTCAAAAAGACTTTTCAAGTACTTAAATATTATTTAATGGAGGAGAACAAGAGAATTTTGAATCCTGATTCGTGCATTAACAGTGTTTTGAATCCATTCAAATTGAATTGGTATTTTCTCCATCATAATTATCATCATAATTTTTGTGAAGAAACATTCACAATAATTAACCTGGGACAGTTTATTTGCGAAAATGTATGTATGGCCAAAAACGCACCACACCTAAAATCGGGTCAAGTTATAATTGTTCACGTTGAGTCTATAGTACTAAGATCAGCTAAGCCTTATTTGGCCACTCCCGAATCAACTGTTCATCGTCATTATGGAGAAATCCTTGACCAAGGAGATACTTTAGTTTCATTTATGTATGAAAAGTCGAGATCTAGTGATATAACGCAGGGTCTTCCAAAAGTGGAACAAGTGTTAGAAGTACGCTCAATTGATTCAATATCGATAAACCTAGAAAAGAGAGTTGAGGGTTGGAACGCGTGTAGAACAAGAATTCTTGGAATTCCTTGGGGATTCTTGATTGGTGCTGAACTAACTATAGTACAAAGTCGTATCTCTTTGGTTAATAAGATCCAAAAGATTTATCGATCCCAAGGGGTGCAGATCCATAATAGGCATATAGAAATTATTGTACGTCAAATAACATCAAAAGTGTCGGTTTCGGAAGATGGAATGTCTAATGTTTTTTCACCCGGAGAACTAATTGGATTGTTGCGAGCGGAACGCACGGGGCGGGCTTTGGAAAAAGTGATCTGTTACCGAGTTATGCTCTTGGGAATCACGAGAGCATCTCTGAATACTCAAAGTTTCATCTCCGAGGCAAGTTTTCAAGAAACTGCTCGTGTTTTATCAAAAGCAGCTCTCCGCGGACGTATCGATTGGCTGAAAGGCCTGAAAGAAAACGTTGTTCTAGGCAGTATGATACCTGTTGGTACCGGATTCAAAAGATTAGTGCATCGCTCAAGGCAACATACGAGCATTCCTTTAAGATTCAAAACCAAAAACAAGAATTTATTCGAGGGGGAAATGGGAGATATTTTGTTCCACCACAGAGAGTTATTTGATTCTTGCATTTCAAAAAATTGATATGATACATCAGAACAATAATTTATAGGATTTAATGATTCCTAAGAGCGGATTCATACTTTTAACTTTATAACTTTTAACTTTATAACTATATAACTATGAGGCGATTCTTTTATTTGTTCCATTTCCACGCGATTTGGTAATGTGATTTTTGATATTTATATATTTATAGAGTAATAAGGAAATGAAAAAAAAAGATAATAAAGAAGAATAGAAAGAAATAAATCGGTTGGGTCATATATCAACACCCAATCTTCGAGAAAAGAGGAAAAGATAAGGTTCCGTCGGAACAGTTATTTATTTCAGGGTAATCCCGTCTTTTTTTTTCAATGAAAAAAAAGAGAGGAAATGAAAAAAAAAGAGAGGAAATGAAAAAAAAAAAGAGAGGAAGTGTAGGGAGAAATGATAAGAAGATATTGGAATATTAATTTGGAAGAGATGCTGGAAGCAGGAGTTCATTTTGGTCATGCTATTAAAAAATGGAATCCGAAAATGGCACCTTATATCTCTGCAAAGCGTAAAGGTATTCATATTACAAATCTTATTAGAACTGCTCGTTTTTTATCAGAAGCTTGTGATTTAGTTTTTGATGCAGCAAGTAGTGGAAAAAAATTCTTAATTGTTGGTACAAAAAAAAAAGCAGCGGATTCGGTAGCGCGGGCTGCAATAAGGGCTCGGTGTCATTATGTTAATAAAAAGTGGCTCGGCGGTATTTTAACGAATTGGTCCACTACAGAAATGAGACTTCAAAAGTTCAGGGACTTAAGAATAGACCAAAAGACAGGAAAACTCAATCGCCTTCCGAAAAGGGATGTGGCTCGATTAAAGAGACAATTATCTCACTTGCAAAAATATCTGGGCGGGATCAAATATATGACAGGGTTACCAGATATTGTAATAATCGTTGATCAACAAGAAGAATATACGGCTCTTCGGGAATGTATCACTTTGGGAATTCCGACAATTTGTTTAATTGATACAAATTGTGACCCCGATTTCGCAGATATTTCGATTCCGGCGAATGATGACGCTAGAGCTTCAATCCGATTCATTCTTAACAAATTAGTATTTGCAATTTGTGAAGGTCGTTCTAGGTATATACGAAATCCCTAATTAATAATAACATATAAGATCAAAAAGTTCTTTTGAAAATTCCATAGACTGATAAATTGATGGAATCCTTTACTATTCCTGAATCGTGCAAAAGAAATTTTAAAGAATTTAGGAACATTATGTGATTCGTTTGTATACAAAATATACAATTCCAGTGGGCAAGCCTAAACAAAAAAAGGGTTGAATCAAAATAATTTCTTGTAAGGTTTTCTTTCAGAGGACAATATGAATGTTTTATCATCTTCCATCAACACATTAAAAAGCCTATATGATATATCCGGCGTAGAAGTAGGCCAGCATTTTTATTTGAAACTAGGTGGTTTCCAAGTTCATGCCCAAGTACTTATTACTTCTTGGGTTGTAATTGCTATCTTATTAGGTTCCGCCATTGTAGCTGTTCGGAATCCACAAACCATCCCTAGTGACAGTCAGAATTTCTTCGAATATGTCCTTGAATTTATTCGAGATGTGAGCAAAACTCAAATTGGAGAGGAATATGGCCCATGGGTTCCTTTTATTGGAACTATGTTTCTATTTATTTTTGTTTCTAATTGGTCAGGGGCGCTTTTACCTTGGAAAATCATACAGTTACCTCATGGAGAGTTAGCCGCACCCACAAATGATATAAATACTACCGTTGCTTTAGCTTTACTTACGTCAATTGCATATTTTTATGCGGGCCTTAGCAAAAAAGGATTAGGTTATTTCGTTAAATACATTCAACCAACTCCAATTCTTTTACCCATTAATATTTTAGAAGATTTCACAAAACCTTTATCGCTTAGCTTTCGACTTTTCGGAAATATATTAGCGGATGAATTGGTAGTTGTTGTTCTTGTTTCTTTAGTACCTTCAGTGGTTCCTATACCTGTTATGCTCCTTGGATTATTTACAAGCGGTATTCAAGCTCTTATTTTTGCAACGTTAGCAGCGGCTTATATAGGCGAATCCATGGAGGGGCACCATTGACTAAGTTTCGAAATCGTCTTTATTTTTTAACTTAGTGCAAAGCAATCCATGCCTTTCTCAAGACAATTTACTTAATATGGACATAAATATACACATAAATAGACAAAAAGGTCGATACGATCTAGAGGAAGAATCAAAAGAATTAGTTTACTTTATCGAAGAAAAACATGTATATGGAATAGTGAAAAACGTGTATATGGAATAGTAGGCTAGTTCTATATAAGCGAAAAGATATATCTAATCGCTCCACTACTACTCAGAATTGAGATAGGGATTTCAATAAGAGTCCTTCCTTTTCATTTGTTTGAATTGAATATTGAATAAAGAAATTCTATCAAGAAAAAGAGCGAAGAGCTCGAATTTCAAGAAAGGTTCGGAGCAAAGAAAGAAATGGAAAAAAGTTGTATGAATTCGCAAAAAATCCGCGGATAGGAATTTGAAAAATAGATAGCGAAGTGATTCTGATGATTCAATAAGATTATTACTTCAATTCAGAGCTCTTAGTTGCGTTACTTTGACTGGAAAAATCTTATCGACGCAATGCAATAAATAATTAAGTCATTATTTATTGGTTGATTGTATCATTAACCATTTCTTTTTTCTTTTGCGAGGAACTTATCATGAATCCATTGATTTCTGCCGCTTCCGTTATTGCTGCTGGGTTGGCTGTTGGGCTTGCTTCTATTGGACCTGGGATTGGTCAAGGTACTGCTGCAGGCCAAGCTGTAGAAGGTATCGCGAGACAGCCCGAGGCGGAGGGAAAAATACGAGGTACTTTATTGCTTAGTCTGGCTTTTATGGAAGCTTTAACAATTTATGGACTGGTTGTAGCATTAGCACTTTTATTTGCAAATCCTTTTGTTTAATTTTCTATTTGTTTAGAATCCCATAAAAAATAAAAAAGAAAAATACGTATTTTTCTTTTTTATTGCCTTAGACTTGCTGCTTGCTTTTTTTCGAATTCTATCAGGATTTCACCCTACAACTACCGACTTTAGTTTTCTTGCGACAATTGCCCTGGGGAAGGACTGATTAGGGGATGAGGAATTAGTATACCGACTCGCTTTCTTCCTTCCCTCTATCTTAGTCCAATCAAAACTTTTTTAAGGAAGTGTTGTAACAAAAACAAAGGGGATATTTCACAATTAACACAAGACCT